TGACATAGAAATACATTTTTTTGGAACTGCCATTCAAAAAAGGGTTACTCATTTTTATTTATCGTTGGATGTGAAAGACATGTATTGTTCGGAATAGATCGTTTTTTTTCATCATTATCTATACTTTATTCTGTGAATAATAGTTTTTTTTTTACTTTCAACATTTAACATAATTTATTAAAACATAATTTAACATTTAACATAAAATAACAAATAATATAAAATAACAAATAATGAATTTATTATATTTTATATATTTTATTATAATTTTATATATTTTATTATATTTTTTATTTTATATATATAAATTAAAAATTTTATATTTTATATATATAATTTATATATAATTTATTTTAATTTTATATATATTTATTTATATATATTTATTTATATATATTTATTATAATATTTATTATAATTTTATATATATAAATTTATAATTTTTAAATTATATATATATAATTTATTTTATTTATATATTTTATATTTTTTTATTTATATATTTTATATATTTTTTTTTTTCATTATTATTGTTTATTGTTCTTTTCGAAAGAGATAAGAATTGGTGAATCGGAAACAATTTTTAATTAAAAAAAAATCTCAATTTGTTTGTTTTCTTATGGAACATACATATCAATATGCATGGATAATACCTTTTCTTCCACTTACAGTTACTATGTCAATAGGATTTGGACTTATACTTATTCCGACAGCAACAAAAAATATTCGTCGTATATGGGTTTTTCCTAGTATTTTTCTGTTAAGTATAGCTATGGGATTTTCGGCCAATCTGTCTATTCAACAAATAAATGGAAGTTTTATTTATCAATATCTATGGTCTTGGACCATAGATATTGATTTTTCCTTAGAGTTTGGATATTTGATCGATTCACTTACTTCTATTATGTCAATACTAATTACTACTGTTGGGGTCATGATTCTTATTTATAGTGACAATTATATGTCTCACGACCAAGGATATTTGAGATTTTTTGCTTATATGAGTTTTTTCAATACTTCCATGTTGGGATTAGTTACTAGTTCTAATTTGATACAAATTCATATTTTTTGGGAACTAGTGGGAATGTGTTCATATTTATTAATAGGGTTTTGGTTCACACGACCAATTGCTGCAAGTGCTTGTCAAAAAGCTTTTGTAACTAATCGTGTAGGAGATTTTGGTTTATTATTAGGAATCTTAGGTCTTTATTGGATAACAGGTAGTTTGGAATTTCGGGATTTGTTCAAAATAGCTAATAACTTGATCCATAACAATGGGGTCAGCCCCTTATTTGCTACTTTGTGTGCCTCTTTATTATTTGTCGGTGCAATTGCTAAATCTGCACAATTCCCCCTCCACGTATGGTTACCTGATGCCATGGAAGGACCTACTCCTATCTCGGCCCTTATACACGCTGCTACTATGGTAGCAGCAGGAATTTTTCTTGTAGCTCGGCTTATTCCTCTTTTCATAGACATACCCTATATAATGAATTTCATTTCCTTAATGGGCGTAATAACAGTACTATTAGGAGCTACTTTTGCTCTTGCTCAAAGAGACATTAAAAGAAGTTTAGCCTATTCTACAATGTCTCAATTAGGTTATATTATGTTAGCTCTAGGTATAGGTTCTTATCGAGCGGCTTTATTCCATTTGATCACTCATGCCTATTCTAAAGCTTTATTGTTTTTGGGATCTGGATCTATTATTCATTCAATGGAACCTATTGTTGGATATTCACCAGAAAAAAGTCAGAATATGGTTCTTATGGGTGGTTTAACAAGATATGTTCCAATTACAAGAACTACTTTTTTATTAGGTACACTTTCTCTTTGTGGTATTCCACCTCTTGCTTGTTTTTGGTCCAAAGATGAAATTCTTAATGATACTTGGTTATATTCACCAATTTTTGCAATAATACCTTGTTTCACAATAGGATTAACCGCATTTTATATGTTTCGGGTATATTTACTTACCTTTGATGGGTATTTGCGCGTTTCTTTTCAAAATCACAGTAGCACTAAAAATAATTTGTTCTATTCAATATCTCTATGGGGAAAAGAAGCACCAAAAACAGTCAATAAAAATTTACTTTTATCAACAATGAATAATAAGGTTTACTTTTTTTCAAAAGATACATATAAAATTATTGATAATGATAAGATACGATACTTTAGTACTTACTTTGGAAATAAATATACTTCCATGTATCCTCATGAATCAGACAATACTATGTTATTTCCTCTGCTTGTATTGGTACTATTTACTTTGTTCGTTGGATCAATAGGAATTTCTTTTGATCAAGGAGTAATGGATTTTGATATATTATCGAAATGGTTAACCCCATCCCAAAATCTTTTCCATCCAAATTCGAATTATTCTGTGAATTGGTATGAATTTTTTACAAATTCCATTTTTTCAGTAAGTATAGCCATTTTTGGATTATTCATAGCATATATTTTATATGGGTCTGTTTATTCATTTTTCCAGAATTTGGAC